TTTTCGTCGAGACATAATCAAAGGCTCCATGCGCGCTCAAAGACGTAAAACAGTTACTTGGAAACTCTTTGAAGCAAATGCGCATTCCCCTCTTTTTTTGGACCGAATAGACAAATCTTTTTTTTTTTTTTTTGATATTTCTGAACGGATGAAAAAAATTTTTAGAAATTGGATGTGGAAAAACACAGAATTCACAATTTCGAATTATACAGAGAAAAAGACAAAAGAAAGCGCGAAAAAAAAAGAGGAGGACAAAAAAGAAGAAGACAAAAGAAAGGAGAAAGTGCGTATACAAATAGCGGAAGCCTGGGATAGTATTTTACTTGCTCAAGTAATGAGAGGTTTTTTATTAGTAACCCAATCAATTCTTAGAAAATATATTATATTACCTTCATTAATAATAGCTAAAAATATCGTCCGTATACTATTATTTCAATTTCCGGAATGGTATGAGGACTTAAAGGATTGGAATAGAGAAATGCATGTTAAATGTACCTATAACGGCGTTCAATTATCAGAAAAAGAATTTCCAAAAAACTGGTTAACAGACGGCATTCAGATCAAGATCCTATTTCCTTTTCGTCTTAAACCTTGGCACAGATCTAAGTTACGAGCCCCTTATAACGATCCAATGAAAAAGCAAGGTCAAAAAAATGATTTTTGTTTTTTAACAATTTTTGGAATGGAAGCTGAACTACCTTTTGGTTCTCCCAGAAAAAAACTTTCATTTTTTGAACCGATTTTAAAAGAACTCAAAAAAAAAATAAAAAAATTGCAAAAGAAATGTTTTATAATTATAGGAATTTTAAAAGAACAAACAAAATTGTTTCTAAATGTCTCAAAAAAACCAAAAAAATGGATCATTAAAAACATTCTTTTTATAAAAGAAATAATAAAAGAACTCTCAAAAATAAACCCAATTATATTATTTGGATTGAGAGAAATAGAAGTATATGAATTGAGTGAAATTAAAAAAGATTCAATAATCAGTAATCGGATGATTCAGGAATCGTCCATTCAAATTAGATCTCAGGATTGGACAAATTATTCATTAACAGAAAAAAAAATGCAAGATCTGACTGATAGAATAAACACCATCATAAATCAAATAGAAAAAATTACAAAAGACAAGAAAAAGGGATTTATAACTTCAAATAGAAATTTGAGTTCTAACAAAATAAGTTATGATGATAAAAGATTGGAATCACAAAAAAATATTTGGCAGATATTAAAAAGAAGAACTGCTCGATTAATCCGTAAATCCCATTATTTTATAATATTTTTCATTGAAAAGATATACATAGATATCTTTCTATCTATGATTAATATTCCTAGTATCAATACACAACTTTTTCTTGAATCAACAAAAAAAATTATTAATAAAAACAGTAACAGTAATGAAGCAAATCAAGAAAGAATTAATAAAACAAATCAAAGTTTAATTAAATTTATTTCGATTATAAAAGAGTCACTTTCTAATACTAATATTAGTCTTAATTCAAAGACTTTTTTTGACTTATCTTACTTTTCACAAGCATATGTATTTTACAAATTATCACAAACCAAACTTATTAAGTTAGAGAAATTGAAATCCGTATTTCAATATAATGGAACCCCCCTTTTTCTTAAGAATGAAATAAAGGATTTTTTTGTTGTAAGACAAGAACTATTTCATTCCGAATTAAGACCTAAGAATCTTCGCAATTCTGGAATGAATCAATGGACAAATTGGTTAAGGAGTCATTATCAATATCAATGTGATGTATCTCAAATTAAATGGTCTAGAGTAGTACCACAAAAATGGCGAAATATATTGAACTGTATAGCTCAAAATAAAGATTTATATAAAGATTTGTGTGATTTATATGAAAAAGATGAATTAATTCACTACGAAAAAAAAACAAAAATGGAAACGGATTTATTATTGAATCAAAAGGATAATTTTAAAAAACAATATAGATATGATCTTTTAGCATATAAATCTATAAATTCTGAAACTAAGAAGTACTCTTCAATTTATGGATCACCATTCCAAGTAAAAACGAACCAAGATATTTTTTATAATTACACCACACATAAACAAAAATCATTTAATATGGTAGAAATGGTAGAAGATGATATTCGAGATATGGATAAAAATACGGATAGAAAATTTTTTGATTGGAGAATTCTCGATTTTTGTCTTAAAACGAAGGTCGATATTGAGGCCTGGATCAATATTGATACTGACACTAACAGTAATAAATATACTAAGACTAGGGTTAATAAGTATCAAATAATTGATAAAATCAATAATAAGAGTCTTTTTTATCTCACACTTCAGCAAGATCAAAAAATCAACCTATCCAATCAAAAACCCCTTTTGGATTGGATGGGAATGAATGAAGAAATACTAAGTCGTCCCATATCAAATCTGGAACTTTGGTTCTTGCCAGAATTTGTGAGACTTTATAATACGTATAAAATGAAACCGTGGGTTATACCAATTAAATTACTACTTTTTAATTCTAATATAAAAAAAAATGCTAGTGAAAACAAAAGCATCACTGGAAATAAAAAAAGAGATCCTTTTATATCAATATCGTCGAATGAAAAAAAATCTCTTGAATTAGAAAACCGAAATCAAGGAGAAAAAGAATCCACGGGCCAAGCAGATCTTAAATCAGCTCTTTCAAACCAAGAAAAAGATGTTGAAGAAGATTATATGGGATCGGACATGAAAAAACATAGAAATAAAAAGCAATACAAGATCAATACAAAAGCGGAGTTTGATTTCTTCCTAAAAAGGTATTTGTATTTTCAATTGAGATGGGATGATTCTTTAAATAAAAAAATAATCAATAACATCAACGTATATTGTCTCCTGCTTAGACTGATAAATCCAAGAGAAATTACTATATCCTCTATTCAAAGGGGCGAAATGAGTCTGGATATTTTGACGATTCAGAAAGATGTAACTCTTACAGAATTTATTAAAAGGGGATTTTTGATTATTGAACCAATTCGTCTAGCTATAAAAAATGATGGAAAATTTATTATGTATCAAACCCTCGGTATTTCATTAGTTCATAAAAGTAAACATCAAATAAATCAAAGATACCGAGAAAAAAAACATGTTGATAAGAATTCTGATGAAGTCATTACAAAACATCAAAAGATGACGGGAAATAGATATAAAAAAAATTATGATTTGTTTGTTCCTGAAAATATTTTATCGCCTAGACGTCGTAGAGAATTGCGAATTCTAATTTGTTTAAATTCTAAGAATAGACATAGAAAGGCATCTTTTTGTAATGGGAATGAGGTAAACAGTCAAGTTGTGGATAAAAGCAAAAAATATAAAAAAAAACTTATAAAATTAAAGCTATTTCTTTGGCCCAATTATCGATTAGAAGATTTAGCTTGTATGAATCGTTATTGGTTTAATACGAATAATGGCAGTTGTTTCAGTATGGTAAGGATACATATGTATCCGCGATTGAAAATTCATTAATAGTACATTTTTCCTATATTTCCCATACCATATCTGGTCTATGACGACAAAGAGATGCACGCATACATTGTCTTACATTCCATTCTGATACATGATACTAATTCAATGACATATCAATTAGATCTAGAATGAACAAAATTTTCTTATTTTAGGTCTAAACTTTTATCTTTTGTGAGTGAAGAAACCAACCATACTTTTTTATCCCCTTTCAAATCCAATTTTAAAATGAAAATAGGATTGAGTAAGTTTTATTAAATTAAAAAAATTAGAAATTAATAACGAAATACAAATTTTTGTATATACCAAATAAAAATTAGGGGCATTATTATTACTGATCAATAAAGATATCTATCAATAAAAAATATCTTAAAATAAAAAGAGGGGGGGTAGAGAAGATTTCAGTTTATGGTAAAAAATTCATTCATCTCAGTTATTTCACAAGAAGAAAAAGACGAAAACAGAGGATCTGTTGAATTTCAAATAGTTAGTTTCACCAATAGGATACGAAGACTTACTTCACATTTACAATTACACAAAAAAGACTATTTATCTCAGAGAGGTTTACGTAAAATTCTGGGAAAACGCCAACGATTACTGTCTTATTTGTCAAAGAAAAATAGAATATGTTATAAAGAATTAATTAATCGGTTGGATATTCGGGAGTCAAAAACTCGTTAATTTTATTTTTATAAAGGCATTTTGAATTATTTGATTTATTAGATCTTGAATTTTAATGAACTTTTTTTCGTTTTCAGCAATTCATGAAAGAATGAATCGAGGAAAAACCTATGAATATACCGGCTACAAGAAAAGACCTCATGATAGTCAATATGGGCCCCCACCACCCATCAATGCATGGTGTTCTTCGACTCATCATTACTCTAGATGGTGAAGATGTTATTGACTGTGAACCAATATTGGGTTATTTACACCGAGGAATGGAAAAAATTGCGGAAAATCGAACAATTATACAATATTTGCCTTATGTAACACGGTGGGATTATTTAGCTACTATGTTCACAGAAGCAATAACTGTAAACGGACCGGAACAGTTGGGAAATATTCAAGTACCTAAAAGAGCCAGCTATATCAGAATAATTATGTTGGAGTTGAGTCGTATAGCTTCTCATCTGTTATGGCTCGGTCCTTTTATGGCGGATATTGGTGCACAAACTCCCTTTTTCTATATTTTCAGAGAAAGAGAATTAGTATATGATCTATTCGAAGCTGCCACCGGTATGAGAATGATGCATAATTATTTTCGTATCGGAGGAGTAGCGGCCGATCTACCTCATGGCTGGATAGATAAATGTTTGGATTTCTGCGATTATTTTTTAACAAGAGTTGCTGAATATCAAAAACTTATTACACGAAATCCTATTTTTTTAGAACGAGTCGAGGGAGTAGGCATTATTGGTAGAGAGGAAGTAATAAATTGGGGTTTATCGGGACCAATGCTGCGAGCTTCCGGAATACAATGGGATCTTCGTAAAGTTGATCATTATGAATGTTACGACGAATTTGATTGGGAAGTACAGTGGCAAAAAGAAGGAGATTCATTGGCTCGTTATCTAGTCCGAATTGGTGAAATGATAGAATCCGTAAAAATTATTCAACAGGCCCTGGAAGGAATTCCAGGGGGACCCTATGAGAATTTAGAAATACGATACTTTGATAGAGAAAGGAATCCGGAATGGAATGATTTTGAATATCGATTTATTAGTAAAAAGCCGTCTCCTACATTTGAATTGCCGAAACAAGAACTTTATGTGAGAGTAGAAGCCCCAAAGGGAGAATTGGGAATTTTTCTCATAGGGGATCAGGGTGGTTTTCCTTGGAGATGGAAAATCCGCCCGCCGGGTTTTATCAATTTGCAAATTCTTCCGCGGTTAGTTAAAAGAATGAAATTGGCTGATATTATGACGATACTAGGTAGTATAGATATCATTATGGGAGAAGTTGATCGTTGAAATGATAATTGATACACCGGAAGTACAAGATATCGATTCTTTTTCTAGATTAGAATTTTTTAAAGAGGTTTATGGAATTCTATGGGTTCTTGTTCCTATTTTGACTCTTGTAGTGGGAATCACAATAGGCGTACTGGTAATTGTATGGTTAGAAAGAGAAATATCGGCAGGGATACAACAACGTATTGGACCTGAATACGCCGGCCCTTTGGGAGTTCTTCAAGCTCTAGCAGATGGGACAAAACTACTTTTCAAAGAAAATCTTTTTCCATCTAGGGGGGATACTCGTTTATTCAGTATCGGGCCATCCATAGCAGTCATATCAATTTTAGTAAGCTATTCAGTAGTTCCTTTTGGATATCACCTTGTTTTAGCGGATCTCAATATCGGTGTTTTTTTATGGATTGCCATTTCCAGTATTGCTCCAATTGGACTTCTTATGTCGGGATACGGGTCAAATAATAAATATTCCTTTTTAGGCGGTCTACGAGCTGCTGCTCAATCGATTAGTTATGAAATACCATTAACTTTATGTGTGTTATCAATATCTCTACGTGCGATTCGTTGATACATAGACATAAACTTTTCTCTATTCCTTCCTTTCAAGGAAAGGGTTGGAATGGATTGAGTAGATATCTTAATTTTTTTTTATTCATTATTCGGGTTGATGAACTAAATCAAATAGTTATATGAGTGAAAGAAAACAGCTTATATATAAATTCGCAGTAAAAAGATTGATTCTCATTTTCTATGTATAAGAGTTAGAGAGTTAAGCGGAAATAAACAGAAGAGACCGTTTCCCCCAAGATTGGTTGATTAGTCATCCTGACTTGAAGCGGGTTCAAAAGATCAACCGTATTGAGTTTTCACTATCATTTTTATGTATTAGCATAACGGGGGATTGAGCAAAAACGAGTGGATGGTTAGAAACACGAACATATGTAAAGGATTAGTAATGGAGATTATGTAAATTCTCCAAAAGGACATTTTTACATAATATACAAACAAAGAATACTAATTGGGGCTTGAAGTTGGTAGAAATGATCAGGCAGTACTCCCCATGACACGATTCCAATCCAGAGTATACTCCTATCCACCGATTTAATAAATAACTATTCGAAACGAAATAATCCTTTACTTTATTTTGAAAGCCCTCTTTTTCTCAGAAATAGAAAGAAGAATAGGAACGAAAAAAAAAAAAAAGATATACTTTATTTATTCTTTGTTACTTTTATTCTTTCCCATATACATATTAATAGATATATAATTTGTGTCATAATTCATTAATTAATATAGAATTTTTTTTTTCGTACGTGAAACCAACGGGTTATTGATATTTTTACAAGAAGTATTTTATTGAACAGTTAAGTTATTACTGAACAAAGAAGAATTGAAATTATTATTGAAATTATTAAATTAAAGAAAGGATGAGATCAATTCAGAAGTACTTTTTTTATTTAATTTTGAATTAAAATAATTATAACAGACAGAATTCAATTGGTCTAATTTGGGACCGGCCGATAGTTATCCATCCTACAAACATATCAAGATTCAAAAAAGAATACTGACGCGGTCCCTATATTTATTTCTGGCCTTCAAGGAGCCGTATGAGGTGAAAATCTCATGTACGGTTCTGTAATAGCGATGGTAACAGTGATGGTATCACCGACTATAATTATCTAACAGTTCAAGTACAATTGATATTGTTGAGGCGCAATCAAAATATGGTTTTTGGGGATGGAATTTGTGGCGTCAGCCTATAGGGTTTATCATTTTTATTATTTCTTCCCTAGCAGAATGTGAGAGATTACCTTTTGATTTACCAGAAGCAGAAGAAGAGTTAGTAGCAGGTTATCAAACCGAATACTCGGGTATAAAATTTGGGTTATTTTATGTTGCTTCCTATCTAAACCTATTGGTTTCTTCATTATTTGTAACAGTTCTTTACTTGGGAGGTTGGAATATATCTATTCCGGACATATATGTTTCTGAGCTTTTTGAAATAAATAAAACATGTGGAGTTTTTGGAGCGATAATTGGTATCTTTATTACATTAGCTAAAACTTATTTGTTCTTGTTCATTCCTATCACAACAAGATGGACTTTACCGAGGCTAAGAATGGACCAACTATTGAATCTTGGATGGAAATTTCTTTTACCTATTTCTCTCGGTAATCTATTATTAACAACTTCTTTCCAACTCTTTTCACTGTAAAGTAACATTCTATATTCACAACGTGTCTCAAACAAGAGAAATAAACAAACATAAAACTATTCATATATATATTAACGATATGTTCTCTATGGTAACTGGGTTCATGAATTATGGTCAACAAACAGTACGAGCTGCAAGGTACATTGGTCAAAGTTTCATGATTACTTTATCCCACGCAAATCGTTTACCCGTAACTATTCAATATCCTTATGAAAAATCAATCACCGCGGAGCGTTTCCGCGGTCGAATCCATTTTGAATTTGATAAATGTATTGCTTGTGAAGTATGCGTTCGTGTATGTCCTATAGATCTACCCGTTGTTGATTGGAAATTGGAAACCGATATTCGCAAGAAACGGCTGCTTAATTACAGTATTGATTTCGGAGTCTGTATATTTTGTGGTAATTGCGTTGAGTATTGTCCAACGAATTGTTTATCAATGACTGAAGAATATGAACTTTCTACTTATGATCGTCACGAATTGAATTATAATCAAATTGCTTTGGGTCGTTTACCAATGTCAGTAATTGACGATTATACAATTCGAACAATTTTGAATTCGCCTCAAATAAATAAGTAAATCTCTTATTAACGAATAATTTAGAATTACTTTACTAATAACTAATCTAGAAGGAATTTAGGTTTATTTCGTGTTGTTTGGTCAATAACTACAAATACCAACTATTGATTGGTTGGTAAGAAACGCGTCTTAATTTGGATTGAAAATCCATTAATTAATATATCCATAATTGTTTTAAAATATATCGTTTAGAATTAGAACGACTCTTTCAGATAAAGAATGAAATTAGTCCAATAATAGTACTCACATTTATTCATATCCCTTAGTATTTATTTACTTAGGATTAAATTAGGAATTGCTCAAAAATCATAAAAAAAAAATTTCTGGTCGGGTCTCAATAAGGTCATGAAAAACATTTCTATTTATTTATCTCTTATTTTACATATAATGGATTTGCCCGGACCAATACATGATTTTCTTTTAGTCTTTCTGGGATCGGTTCTTATACTAGGAGGTATGGGGGTGGTATTATTTACCAACCCCATTTATTCTGCCTTTTCATTGGGACTGGTTCTTGTTTGTATATCCTTATTCTATATTCTATTAAACTCTTATTTTGTAGCTGCTGCACAACTCCTTATTTACGTGGGAGCTATAAATGTTTTAATCGTATTTGCTGTGATGTTCATGAATGGTTCAGAATATTACAAAGATTTGAATCTTTGGACCATTGGGGATGTGGTTACTTTGCCAGTTTGTACAAGTATTTTTGTTTTACTCATGATTATTATTACGGATACGTCATGGTACGGAATTATTTGGACTACAAGATCAAACCAGATTATAGAGCAAGATTTGATAAGTAATAGTCAACAAATTGGAATTCATTTATCAACAGATTTCTTTCTTCCATTTGAATTCGTTTCGATAATTCTTTTAGCCGCTTTGATAGGTGCAATTGCCGTGGCGCGACAGTAAAAAATTTATAGAATTAGCAATGCACATTAAACTCTGTTCGGTTTTATTACATTACATTTATTTCCCTTTAATTAAAGATTGTTTATGTCTAAAATAGAAATTATTCAATCTATTCTATTAACACTAGAAAATCTGCCTTTGTTCCGTACTTTTTTTTATTCTAGTCAATTGAATCTGTTGAATTGTTGTTCAGTTCATATTGAAATGAATCGAAATTGATAAGGAGTTGGTCAATGATGCTCGAACATGTACTTGTTTTGAGTGCCTACTTATTTTCTATCGGTATCTATGGATTGATCACGAGCCGGAATATGGTTAGAGCCCTTATGTGTCTTGAACTTATACTGAATGCGGTTAATATGAATTTCGTAACATTTTCTGATTTTTTTGATAGTCGCCAATTAAAAGGAAATATTTTCTCAATTTTTGTTATAGCTATTGCAGCCGCTGAAGCAGCTATTGGCCCGGCTATTGTTTCATCAATTTATCGTAACAGAAAATCAACTCGTATCAATCAATCGAATTTGTTGAATAAGTAGTATTAATCATATAAATTATAATATTCATAAATTAGAATTACCATGACCATACATTACGTAATAATACATGTTTTCAAAAATGTAAGAAATTAAAGTATCTTGGCTCTATCGCATGAGTCAATCCAGAAGTAGATTGATTAGAAAAATTATGATAAATTATTGATTCATCTGGTGTCTAAATATATGATTCATTTACAAGTTTACTAGATCGAAACTTTCTGACATTCAAAAATTTATAGATCCAAATGTCACATTCAGTAAAGATTTATGATACGTGTATAGGGTGTACTCAATGCGTGCGCGCCTGCCCAACGGATGTATTAGAAATGATACCTTGGGACGGGTGTAAAGCTAAGCAAATTGCTTCTGCTCCAAGAACAGAGGACTGTGTCGGTTGTAAGAGATGTGAATCCGCCTGTCCGACAGATTTCTTGAGTGTTCGAGTTTATTTATGGCATGAAACAACTCGAAGTATGGGTCTGGCTTATTAATACGTTCCAGAAAACCCTACTTGAATACATTTGATTTTTTTACCTTTACCGACAAAAACCCGCGCTCAAAAACTATTTATTTTGAGCACGGGTTTTTCTGGTCCAAGTTTATCTTGTTTTTACCATGAATAATTTTCCTTGGTTAACGCTAGTTGTAGTTTTGCCAATATTCGCGGGTTCCTTAATTTTCTTTCTCCCTCATAGAGGAAATAAGATAACTCGTTGGTATACTATAGGTATATGCATAATAGAACTCCTTCTAACAACCTATGCATTCGGTTATCGTTTCCAATTGGATGATCCATTAATGCAACTGACAGAGGATTATAAATGGATCGATTTTTTTGATTTTTACTGGAGATTGGGAATAGATGGAATTTCTATAGGACCCATTTTACTGACAGGATTTATCACAACTTTAGCTACTTTAGCGGCTCGGCCGATTACTCGAGATTCCCGACTATTCCATTTTCTGATGTTAGCAATGTATAGCGGTCAAATAGGACCATTTTCTTCTCGAGACCTTTTACTTTTTTTCATCATGTGGGAGTTAGAATTAATTCCAGTTTATCTACTTCTATCCATGTGGGGGGGAAAGAAACGTTTGTATTCAGCTACAAAATTTATTTTGTACACTGCAGGAAGTTCCGTTTTTTTATTAATGGGAGTTTTGGGTATTGGTTTATATGGTTCCAATGAACCAACATTAAATTTTGAAACATCAGCTAATCAATCGTATCCTGTAGCACTGGAAATAATATTCTATATTGGATTTCTTATTGCTTTTGCTGTCAAATCACCGATCATACCCTTACATACATGGTTACCAGACACCCATGGAGAGGCACATTACAGTACTTGTATGCTTTTAGCCGGAATCTTATTAAAAATGGGAGCGTATGGATTGGTTCGGATCAATATGGAATTATTACCCCACGCCCATTCTATATTCTCTCCCTGGTTGATTATAGTAGGCACAATTCAAATAATCTATGCAGCTTCAACATCTCCCGGTCAGCGTAATTTAAAAAAAAGAATAGCCTACTCTTCTGTATCTCATATGGGTTTCATAATTATAGGAATTGGTTCTATAAGCGATACAGGACTCAACGGAGCCATTTTACAAATAATCTCTCACGGATTTATTGGCGCTGCGCTTTTTTTCTTGGCCGGAACGAGTTATGATAGAATACGTCTTGTTTATCTCGACGAAATGGGCGGAATGGCTATCGCAATTCCAAAAATATTCACGACTTTCAGTATCTTATCAATGGCTTCTCTTGCATTACCGGGCATGAGCGGTTTTGTTGCCGAATTGTTAGTTTTTTTTGGAATACTTACTAGTCAAAAATATCTTTTAATGACAAAAATATTAATTACTTTTGTAATGGCAATTGGAATGATATTAACTCCTATTTATTCATTATCTATGTTACGCCAGATGTTCTATGGATACAAGCTTTTTAATGCCCCAAACTCTTATTTTTTTGATTCTGGACCGCGAGAATTATTTGTTTCGATCTCTATCCTTTTACCTGTAATAGGTATTGGTGTTTATCCCGATTTCGTTTTATCATTATCAGTTGACAAGGTCGAAGCTATTATATCCAATTATTTTTTTCGATAGTTTTTGTGAGTAAACCAAAAAATGAAACTGAAATCCCATGATTTTAAAAATGGTTGATTGTACAATAAAAAAATGAGTCTTTTATATTCTTTTAAGTAAAATAAATAAATTGGAATTCTATTATAACTAGATATCTTTTGAATTTGTGAGAACCATTTGAATCAAGTAATGGAAATGATTCAAATGGTTCTTGATTGTTTACATGAAGTTTTCGTATATATACCTGTATGCCGTCCTATGTTTATATGTTTATATTCGTCAAGTCTTTTATTCAATTAGATGTTAATGTAAATGAACCATAACTATGCAACCCTATTCCTAATAGATTAACCCCAAAATAGCATATCCAAATTATAAGAAAGCCCATTGAGGCCACAATTGCAGAATTTACACTTTCAAAATTTTTATTTGTTCTAATATGTAAATAAATAGCGAATATGGTCCAAGTAATAAATGCCCAAGTCTCCTTTGGATCCCAATTCCAATATGATCCCCATGCTTCATTAGCCCATACTGCTCCCGAAAGAATACCTACGGTTAAAAGGATAAACCCTAGACTAATAATACGATAACTCCAACGATCCAATTGTTGAATCAATTGATACCTGTAATAATTTTGAGACGAAATAAAAGAAGTGTTTCGTAAGACATTGTTTCTTTCGTTCACATATTGAATCTCACTAAAGTAAACTGACTCATTTTCTAAATTATTGCTTTTACTAAAAATCCTTATGAATTTTCGAAATGTAATGACTAGAAGAGCTAGTGATAATAATGATCCACACAAAAGAGCTGCATAGCTCAATACCATCATACTTACGTGCATCATTAACCAATGGGATTGGAGAGCGGGTACTAATATCGCGGATTGATGCATTTCAGTTAAAAGACCCGAAGTTGCAAAACCTTGAGTAAAAATAGCACTTGGCGCGGTTATTGCGCTAAAATGGTTTTTATGTTTTTTAAAATACGGAATAATATGAATAAAGGAAAAACTCCACGAAAGAAAAATTAATGATTCATATAAATCACTTAATGGTAAATGCCTCAAATACATCCAACGAGTAACTAATAATCCTGTTATGCAGAAAAAAGTAGCTATCATCCCCTTTTCTGACGAATCATCTAGTCCTACGATTTCATCGACTAATAAAATTATCAAATGAATTGTAATTACAATTGAAACGATCGAAAAGGATATATGAGTTAATATATGCTCTAAAGTTGAAAATATCATAAAAATTATTAAATTAATAAGGGCGTCCCTCAATTATAGGAATTGAAATCGGGAATTGAATTCATTATAGGACTTACTCTTTTAGAAGATGCCATGCCGCCACTCGGACTCGAACCGAGATGCTCTAGCACTGCTTCCTAAGAGCAGCGTGTCTACCGATTTCACCATAGCGGCTTATTCGAAATCATAATAACCTATTTTTATTCAATCGTCGAGCTTGAAGGAGTTAATTCAATCCAATATTTTTTTTTAGGAAACCATTCAAATTGATGAATAAAAACTTGTTTAAAAATTAGGGATTAAAACGTTTTCGTTAACGTTAATAATATGGATTTTTCTTATTATTATCTTTTTATTTAGTTATTTAGTATTTTAGGATGTCAATTTTATTTAACTGAACTAACAATGTATTTTTTCGTCGGCTATTACTTTATGCTCTCCTAAAACTAAAATGTAACAGTTGTAACTAGATAATTTTTACTTCAATCCCTGGATATAAGTAAAAAAAATGTTCTGCCTCGTTTGCATTTTTTAATGATTAATTTCTTTTATCATTTATTTTATTAATCTAAAATAAAAAATTAATTTTATCGATTAATAAAAAAATAGAATTTTTATATAACACAATTTCAGCGATACACTCAAAAGATTTATGTAAATATTTGCATAGTTAGGTTGCGTTAGGATTTTTTGTTGTGTAGAGAGTTTGCGTTAAGATTTCGCAAACCCATTAAGTTAGGTATTTGGGATGGTCGTATCAATCATATAAAAAAAATTCGTATAGAAATTGTACCGTACTTCAAAATATTTTCTAAATTTTTTAATAATTTTTTATTTTTTAATTAATATATATATATTATATCTTGATCGATCTTCCAATCGAAACATAGGATCTAAAATAGATCACTCAAAATTGGCGCATTCGTCATATAACTACCTAAAAATGTAAACGGGACTTTTATTAATTTAATTGGGTTTAAGGAATTTATATAGTGATAATAATTTCTAAAACCCAAAATAATGGTTTAAAAGATTATAAAAAACATTTTAAACTTAATCAATTAGTTTCAACGACCTCTTCTTTATAATATAAAATCAAAAATATAACTAAAAAAAAATTCTTTTTATTATTGAGTAAGGGCGATGGGGAAAGTGATAATCCCCATCCGGAAAATGATAAAACATACTAAAATGAAAGGCGAAACCTTGCGCTTGCGTTTACCCTTTTTTCAAACAAAAAAGTACCATTAGAATTCAGTAGACAACAGAATTCTTATCTATATCAGAAACGAAAGAAAAATTTGGCTTCAAATTAAAGTAAAACAAATTCCATTTTATATTCGTTTAAATTAAAACATTATGATACTAATTCTTTTTTATTTATTTTATTTTTAATGTATATTGTTTATATTTTAATGTATATTGTTTATATTGTAATTTATCTTATATATTCATATTTATTCTTTTACTATACTATTATGATGTTAATATTAATTCTAATTGATAAATATTATTTATCATTTTTATAACTTATAAATCTTATAAATAAACTATAAATTGATAAATATTATTTATCATTTTTATAACTTATAAATCTTATAAATAAACTATAAACAAAATTATATAACTTTATTAGTTATTAGAACGATTCAGATTATTTATTTGTTACACAAAAAAAACTTTTAGAACTCCCGGTAGAAAGAGATTTCGCTAACGAAAAAGCTTTCAATGCTGCCCTATATCCCTTCCTTTTCCAAATATTTTTACGAATACGTTTTTTTGAAATAGAGGTGCGCTTTTTTGGAACTGCCATTAAAAAGTTATAATAGGTTTTTCGGTTGGATGTGAAAGACATCTATTGTTCAAAATCAATTGTTCTTTACTATTCTCTATCTATTTTTTCTCGAAATTAGACTCCAAAAAAAAGGGGGGTAAAAATCCCATAAAATATTAATAAGAACGATAAGGTACACTATGCCAAATAGATTGAAGTTGATAAAAAAAAAAAAAATAATACAAAAAAAAAAAAAAAGAAAGATTATCCGTTTCGTTTTCTTTCTATTTTCGTCGTGTTACATTTATACATGTAATAAAAAAATCTAAAAGTTTAATAACCCAACCCTTCTCCCGCTTAATTAAAAAATAAAACACTTTAATAATTTTTTCTACTTTAATAATTTTTTCTATTATATAATTTTTTCTATTATATTAATTAATTTAATATTAATTTAATTGTTCAAGCTCGAAGAAAGAGTCCACAAAATTTTAATTATCAAATGAGACTAGTAGTTAATCTGTTAAAGGATACAAAATACATAATTTAAAGGCATTTTATTTGCCCCCCTTTTTTTCCGTAAAATTAAAGTGTTGGATATCATAGCATTTCCTACAAATAGCTTTTATTGTAACGGAAGACAAACAATTAGTTACAAAACAAATTGGTTAATGATTCTAAATAACCGAATTACAATAAATAGTTTTAGTTATGGGCTTTATGATTCATATCAAATACTGTTTTTGGTATAATTATTTATCCTTGTTCTATAGATATAAAAATATTATTGTAATACGTAATAATTAAAATGAAAATTCTAATTTTCATTTTTTATCTTCATAAAATTTTATTTCAAAATTTGAATTTAATATTAACAATTCAGTATTAATAAAATTAGTATTTATTTTTCACTAGTGACTTATTTATATCATTTGAATTTATATCATTTGACCAATTATAACCTCTTGATTTTAAATATTTGAAGTAGTTTGGAAAGATTCAGAATAATTAAGGCTAGAAAATTCTATTTAAGTTTTATTTTATATATCTTAATTTTTTTTTATTAACCGACCCCAAACGAAATAAGAACCGGTGACTCAGAAACAATTAATTAAGATAATTTTTTTTTTTTTTTTTTTTTATGGAATATACATATCAATATTCATGGATTATACCTTTCATTCCACTTCCAGTTCCTATCTTAATTGGAACAGGACTTCTACTTTTTCCAACGGCAACAAAAAATCTTCGCCGTATGTGGGCTTTTCCTAGTGTTTTATTATTAAGTATAGTTATGGTTTTTTCAGCCCTTTTTTCTATTCAGCAAATAAATAATAATTCTGTCTATCAATATGTATGGTCTTGGACCATCAATAATGATTTTTCTTTAGAATTTGGCTGCTTGGTTGATCCACTTACTTCTATTATGTCGATATTAATCACTACTGTTGGAATTATGGTTCTTATTTATAGTGACAATTATATGTCTCATGATCAGGGATATTTGAGATTTTTTGCTTATATGAGTTTTTCCAATACTTCAATGTTGGGATTAGTTACTAGTTCTAATTTGATACAAATTTATATTTTTTGGGAATTAGTTGGAGTGTGTTCTTATTTATTAATAGGTTTTTGGTTCACACGACCCAGTGCCGCGAATGCTTGTCAAAAAGCGTTTGTAACTAATCGTGTCGGGGATTTTGGTTTATTATTAGGAATTTTGGGTTTTTATTGGATAACAGGTAGTTTCGAATTTCGGGATTTGTTTGAAATATTCAATAACTTGGTTTATAATAATGAAGTTAATTTTTTATTTGTTACTTTATGCGCCTCCCTATTATTTGCCGGCGCTGTTGCTAAATCCGCCCAATTTCCCCTTCATGTATGGTTACCTGATGCCATGGAAGGGCCTACCCCCATTTCGGCTCTTATACATGCCGCTACTATGGTAGCAGCAGGAATTTTTCTTGTAGCTCGGCTTCTTCCTCTTTTCATAGTTATACCTTACATTCTAAATCTAATAGCTTTGATAGGTATAATAACATTATTTTTAGGAGCCACTTTAGCTCTTGCTCAAAAAGATATTAAGAAAAGCTTAGCTTATTCTACAATGTCTCAATTGGGTTATATGATGTTAGCTCTAGGTATGGGGTCTTATCGAGCTGCTTTATTTCATTTGATTACTCATGCTTATTCGAAGGCATTGTTGTTCTTAGGATCTGGATCAATTATTCATGCGATGGAAGCTATTGTTGGATATTCTCCAGATAAAAGTCAGAATATGGTTCTTATGGGCGGTTTAAGAAAACATGTACCAATTACAAAAACTGCTTTTTTATTGGGTACACTTTCTCTTTCTGGTATTCCACCCCTTGCTTGTTTTTGGTCCAAAGATGAAATTCTTAATGATAGTTGGTTGTATTCACCTATTTTTGCAATAGTAGCTTGGTCCACAGCAGGATTAACTGCATTTTATATGTTTCGGATCTATTTACTTGCTTTTGAAGGACATTTAAACGTTTATTTTCAAACTTACAGTGGCAAAAAAAGCAGTTCGTTCTATTCAATGTCTCTATGGGGTAAAGATAAAGAAGGACCCGAAATTATTAAAAAAAATTTGCGTTTATTATATTTATTAACGACGAAAAACAATGAA